GGGCTTAATACCAATATTCTAAAGGAAGTCTAATTAATCTGATCCTAGCCTCTTGGCATATCGATTTTGGGACGCGGGCTGCTATGGCTGGCTGTATTCTCTCTTTCTGGGCGCATGACCTTGTGAATCGTTCCTTAAGATAAGTCAAAGAATCATCGTAAGCATCTCGTGATCCATCCCTTCCTTCTGATTCAGGGCTTTTGATCATCTAACTATCTAAGGAGCTGCATTCCCTTCATCTATGCCCTCCTCCCAGCTGTCTGCCGCTAGGCCTTTCAGCAGCGCCAAGGGTTTGGTTTGTTGGCTTAACAGATTCTTATTCCCTCTTAGATTAGACTTGAAGCTATTTCTCTTCAGAGATATGTAACTCCAAGCCATCAACATTTTGGAAAACAACATACCTTGATGCAAACCTATAAACTCCTTAAACCACCTCTTAAAGTGAACGTGAGTAGGATCTTTAAGTTTCAGAGAGGGCTGCTATTGCCTCTCCTTCACAAGCCCGATTCCGATGGTTATGGTTACAGCAACAGTTAACCTTCCGGGTCTTGACTAGTCCTCTGTCTCTCTTAGCCGAGGAAAACACAACCCCGGCCTGGCCTTCTTTAGGACTAGAACTTACCGGAAACTAGGCACCTGTCCTATAACCAAGGGAAACATAATTCAATCGGTCCAATGATCTAGGAGAAAGTCTGCTTTAAGCTGCACTCGGAAGGTTTCGCTCAAAACCATTGATCCTCTCTCTCTAGGGCTATCCCAGCTTGTCTGTAAAGCAGCTAGAAGGTCAGTGAATAAGGTCAAAGTCCCCTACTAGAACCAGTCTTTGATAGAAGATAAACAGGGAGTGAACGACCTTCTTCGAACGAAGTCCAGCCTTTCAAATCTAGCCAAACCCAAGACAATATAGAAAAGACAATATAATGAATCCGCCATAATGGTTCCGTTCCTATTAGTATCCCTGATACAAGTCGAATCCTAAATGTCAAAATAGAAGAAGGTGGGAACCCTCTTATAGCTTCTATAGCTTTGGCCGTTTGACGAAAACGAGTTAACTAGCTATTCAATCGGGGAGATGGCAAGCAGAACGCACCCAAGGCAATGAAATTGAAGAAGAAAGATCGGATCGAGAAGCCTACCGCCCAAGAGTAGACCTAGCCTAGACCAGGTCTACGGACGGACGGTCTAGCCATCCGGAAAAGCGTAAGATCTTCCAAGTGAGCTACCAGCCAGTGTATAACACAAGTATGAGAAACACTTACCATGTCACGGATCTTTCCAACCAAGGAAGAGGGAATAAAGCCAGACATCTCAAAGGATATTGGGCCCGAGAGTCGCTCTAGACAAGAGTGGGGGAGATCTTCCCCGAAGAAAAAGAAATAAGAATTGGAATCTCTTCCAAGCCACGATAGCGGCGGAATTCGAACTATTCCGGGCGGCTCTCGTCTTCGTGTAGATTCCATTATTGAAGCGAGGATAACAGACCAGTTAGACGATGCCGGCAAGCTAACGTTTAAGAGACCGAATACTAAAGTTGCTAATTGACCCATTTCAAACATTAGAGGTTTTTTAAATTACTAGCATAAAATCGAGAATATAAAAGACAATATAATGAATAAGATTCTCACTATCTGACTTGTCCTTGGTACATCTTATATGAAGCAGTACTGTAGCCTTACAAGCTGCTTGAATGGGTAGCGGACTTCCTACCCGGGACAACCGAAGGAGGGTGGCCTTGGACTTAACGGTCCTAAGGAAGGGTGCAGGGGGTAAGGAAAAACAACCACACGAATTAGTCACCCGTTCTTTCTCTCTCGTGCACGCAACCATTCTGCTTCAGGGAGTTCAGATTCCAATACAAGACGCAAAGAAGGTACTTCGATCTCTATCGGTAATACGGCTTCCATTCTATAGACTAACGAAAAAGGAGTTGCTCCCGTCGACATTATGATTGAAGTACGAGACCCACACAGTGTATACGGTAGCTTCTCAGGCCAATCTTGATAAGTGTCAACCATCTTTTCCAAAATCACCTTTACATTCTTGCTTGCAGCTTCAACTGCTCCATTAGTCTGCGAACGGTAAGATGACGACTTGTAATGGGTAAGAGTTTCTTTTTTCAAAAAATTCCAACACCTGCCTTCGAAAATGAAGTGCGCCATCTGTTTTGCTCCCAACACAGAATACGACTCAGCTTTCTACCCATTTGGTGAAATAGTCAATTGCTACCACTATATACTCATGCCCATTTGAAGCCTTTGGAGTAACCTTTCCAATTATGTCTATCCCCCATGTAAAGAACGGCCAAGGGAGAGATCCCATCCCCAAGTAGAAACCGATCAATATCAGCGCCTTTGATTTAGCTTCAATAAGTTGTTCACCTTGCAGCATAGAGAGCAAAAGCAGTTTATCTAGCAGGAGCAGGGACATAGGGCGCAGCAGATCCATATTTAGAACCACCATCAATGGTGGCTTCAGTGGCAAAGGAACAGTCAGAGGCAACTTCGCTAGTCAATTGGTATCATTCCCGTGCTTCAGGCAGATATTACCTACCCTTTTCACTGGACTTGCTCGCTTATGCTTATATAGATTCTCATTTCGAGCTTCGCTATTCCCTTACGTTTGGAGCTATCGCTCTTTCACTCGTTCGCTAAATGTATATCCTGAAAGAAAAGAAAGGTTGTCATCCTACCACTCGCATAAATGATTAGCATACCCTTCCTATAAGTTCTTTCTCACAAGCACCCTAGTCCCTTTTATCAGACTCGGCATAGCCCAGTCAATCATACGGAAACTCGTAGAATCCATCTCTGCTTACTTTCCGTCAGACGAGCTTGATCGGCCCCCCGAACTGCACTGATCTTACCCAATAACCCGTCGTCATCTGCCCTCAGAACACTTTCTAGCCGGGGTTAGAGGTTGGAATGAGCTGGTTCTTTAGGACCAGGGGTTTAGAAGCGGGATTACTTAACTTATACAATTCTGATTTCCGTAGCGTGCCAAGGTACGGCAATTTCTCGATAGAAGTAGGAGAAGAGATAGCCCAAACCGATAAGGTATTGACCGAAGAGCCTGACTACCAGAGCCAAGTAGACAGATAGCGTTGCAGGGTGCTTGCAGATAGGAAGGGCGCCAAGCAGGGCGGAGGGCGCCAAGCCGGTCCATCCAAGCGGAGCTCGGTGATTAGACGTAGGGATTGCTCCTTCTACGGTCCGGCGAGTTAGACTCGTGCTTCACCATAAGGAATAAAGCATGCTGGAGGGGTGCACTAGACCCCAGCGAGGGTCGTAGGCGGGACGTAGCCATTCGCCTTCACGAAGAGGATCGTTTTTTCAGACGGCTTTCTCAATCGTGCCCAGAAGCTTATTAAAATGGAAGCGGCAGTTAAGAGTGCATCCTTTTATTCATACTACGGTACGGTTCAGTGCGCTATCAGTCCAGCGAAGCAGTAGCAAGAAAAAGGCCGCTAAGGGCAAGCAAAGGAGCCAAACAAGTAGTATGCTTTTATTTAAAATAACCTTCCTCGCCGGCCAAGCCTCTTTCAAGCTGTCCAACTGCCCAAGCCGGTACCTTGACCTTCCTTTTAATAATCTCCTCTGTCACTTCGCTCCCCTGCAAGCATCCTTCTTTCAATAGGCGTAAGGCAAGGAGTTGACTTGTGGTGATCCCCTATCCCGGCATGTCATCTCCTTTGATTTAAGGCGTTACTGTACGGGATAATCAGCTCGAAGAAAAGCAGAAGGGGGGCTGCAAGCCACTAGAGCACTGCGAGTTGAGTTCCCCATCTTAAGAAGAGAAGTGGCTAGCCGTCTTGATTAGTTACTCTGACTTATCTCAGTTCCTATAGGCCGGTTCACGACATGATCTAAGGGGGCAGGGAGAACAAAGAGTAGAGATTTGACGATATGTCTTGTTAACCCTTTCCTCGCTTGAGAGCTAAGAAGAGCTCCTATTTGTTTGAACTAAGACCTGAAAACAACCTATTCTTTTTCACGCTTAGCGCCCTTGAGTTCCGAGTCGCTAAGGCTAAGCGGTGAAATAGCAGTTACGCCTGGAACCCATTAAATCTGCAAGCACCCCCACTCCGGCCTTGCTTTCGGGCGAAGTGCTTCTTGGCAAAGAGAAAGAAAGGTAGGCTTTTGGCTTTCTCCTTTTTTTTATTCCGCTCTTCCCTTCTAGCCAAAGAAAGCAATCAAGCAGGACTGACACTGACCTCCCGGGAGCCTCCTTCCTTCTATTCCGAAACCTAGAAGGAGAACTCCCAGCTCTGGAACTGATTGAATGCGTCTTGTTCACTGCTAAGCTAATCGTTCTGTCCTACTTGACTCTAAAAAAGCCTCACCCTAGGGTTAGGCGCTGGCTTAAGCCATGCCCTTACTTTATTTACCCCCAAGACCGGATACGCAGCTAAGAAGAGAAAGAGCTTATCCCTCGGGTCAACTACCTTTTTAGCTTTAGAGAATCTAGCTGGACTAGCCTATCCTTTATACCGCCCCGGCCTTTTCGGCTTCGAAAGGCATTGTTGAAATTACACAGCGAACTCGACCAACAAAGGATGGCAGTATTTGAACCTCACATTCGCGAAAAACCTGGTAACATCACCCCCTAGCAAAGGGGAGAACCCAATCAGTCTGCATCTGCATTTAGCATTGCCTTTACCAATCAATGGATTGGCTGCAGTAGCGGTTCCCTCTTAAGAAGAAGTTCGATCAATAGTCTTATGCCTCGTATCGCCCTTAATAGCTCTCTTAAGTGCTATCTTAAGAAACTTGTGCAATCCGGTAAAAATACAAAGGAATTCTTGCAGTCAGAGCGTAGTCTGTAGCAGTTTCATCTTGTAATGCCCAAAGATCGGAATCGGAGATCGGCCAATCAGATTCCCTTGCAGAAACCTCCCTCCCTATTCGAGAACCATGCAGAGCCCAGATCTGATTCATTTGCAAACAGGTATTATAGAACATAAAGAGACTCTCATGGGCTTGGCCACACTTTGCATACATGTTTTTAAGGCATCTCAAGCCATGAAAGGGTCCTTCTCAAGGCCGAAAGGTTTGATCTCAGTAGAGAGAAGAGGGGGGCGGCCATCCTCATCATTTCACAGTCATGCTGATGAGCGTCAAAGTTGCCCGAAAATGGGAATGGTAGTGAAATCCGTTGTCAATGGATTCTGTGATCGAATGTCCGGAGTGAATGAGCTAGAAAAGAAAGATAGCCTTACTTGCGGGACCGGTTAAAGCAATTCCCCTTATCTGATTAGATCTTAACTGATAACTAAAGATTTCCTTTATTTATATTGAATGTAATGCAGCAGCCATCGATTCTGGTGTGCAGAGCTAGACAGAAGGTTTCTTAAGACATCGCTTTCATACTCCACTCTCTAGTTCACTGATTGATCCTTCCGCTTCTGTAAGAGAGGCTAAAAGGTGTGAACGAAGAAAGCTTCTTTTGGCTTTTAGGCAAGGCGTCACACCCACTTCTTCTTTCTCCCGTCAAAAGAAAGCAGCCGGCCGATAGCGACTTCTTATCGTTATGTTCTTCCTCCTTCTTCTTGTCATCCCGAGGTCTTAGCCGAGACTTGGCTTTACGCCCTTTGGTCTTTCTTTTCTCTTCTCTTGGTCAACGAGAGTGCTTTTTTGCTTTCTTCTTTCAATTGACTGCTCTGGTTCAGAAACTGTCTCCACATTGAAAGTGAAACATGTAAAGTGACGAGATATAGTTTGTGATCTTGAGTCTTATTCTTTTTTCGTCGAGATTGCCTCGGTAAATGTAGAAGAAAGATGGGCTTTCTTTGTCGCTCTTTACCTACTCATTTTCTGTCTGGGGTTTAGGACAACAGATTCTTTGATCCGTCTGGCTTCGGTCGAGCTCAACCAAACCTTAGCTTCCCGTACCCTTTTTATGAGTTAGGAGATAAAAAAAAGAAGGCAGAATGCGAAGAAAGAGCGCAGGATGCTTTTTCTTGAGTTCAAAGAACTCCATTAAGAAATGCCTTAAGAAAGAGTGTTTAACCATCTCGAAAGGGTCTAAAGGTGCAGAGCCGACTGATTGCATATTCCTCTTTTCTTATTATCTTTCTTATTGTGATGGTCACACAGTCTCTTTCTCTCAGCTTTTTCTAGAGATTAGCAAGGTGAACTCTCTTTCTCTTATCTCTCTTTGAATCTTGCTATTAGGAGATAGAATCCCATTTCATGGGATCAGACTTTTCGGTAAAGTCAGTCTTCCGCTAGGGGGGGAATAGCGCCTTTCAGTCCACAAGGTTAGAATAGAGAAATGCAGTTCCTTTAGGCATCTTCTTCTTATTCTTAGTCTTATCTTAGTCAGAATGGGAAAAAGAGTATATGACGTATAAGATAAGATAAAGCAAAGCAGAGAAGAACTTTCTTCATTCACGCGAGATTGCTGGATCGGGCTTTCGAAGATTCTCCAAGATTCCCCACTGCTGCCCCCCGGGCATTCGGTTTGAGTCCGAGCCTATCTTCTAAGAATTTTCTTTGAATAGATAGGTTGAAGAAGAGAATCTAAAAGTTTACAGCTCCCGCCGCTTTCCTCTCAAGTACTGCAACGGTCTAAAGTCAAGCAGCTAATTTCTGTCACCGCCTCCCACCTATCCTAGGCATTCAATCAAGGTTTCAGGACTAACTGGACCACAAGTTTCATTCTCGTCACGCTTTTATTTAGTGTCGAATAAGAGTTTTTGATAAGATAGACATAGAGCTCTTTCTTTTAGATCTTCTTTCTATCTTTTTAATTAAATAGGCCTGATATTAAAAGAGTTGGTTGGCAGGGCCCCCTTTCTTTCGATACCACCGTGGCCCTCGTCCGAGCCTTTCTGCGATTCAATCTAAAAGAAAGAGTAAGGTCTTATAGTCTACAATGGAAATCTTTTCAGTAGAGACATTAACTAAATTTTCTCATACCTTGTTGTAAAAAAGACCATCAAATGCGCATTTTGACCTTGAAGCTTATATCGAAAAGGATAATCTGACAAGCCCCAAGACTAAGAGGGGGATTATCTAGACTAGCTCTCACTTTATTTGTTTACTTACTTCAAAGCCTAACGGCTTTCCTGGGGGCGTTTTTTACCTTTCTAGGTAGGTACCAAGATAGAGTGAAATATTACCTCGGGAATGAGCCTATAGAAAGTGTTACGGGAATGGGACTATCAACTACTGATACACCTGTTTTTTCTGGAGGAAAGCAAATCTCAGTGAAGAAGACTTAATATCCCCAATGGGACCCTATTCGCTCGCTTAGCTTAAGACTATCAATACATGATTGGAAACTAGCACTTTATCTAGCTGACTTGAAAAATAGAGGGGGTTTCCCGACTAGCTTCCCTAAGATCCATACCTCTTTACCCTGATGGCCGGCTTACGGGATGTAACAGAAGTCTCACGAGATTACAGGGGGAACCAGACCATAGACAACTCCAGGCAAATCCCAATAACTTCCACTGACTTCAACTCATTTGAGAAGAGAAAAAAAGGCAATTATTAAATAAAAAAAGGGACTGCAACCTACGAGTAAAAAATAGTATTAACTACTAAGACTTTCTATTCTAAGATTCTTTTTTTATTTAAATATATCTTAATTTAATATCTTTAAGATAAGACATGAACTCATTTTTTAATAAATATCACAACTGAAAGAGACTCGGCTGGGATTAGAAATGAATAGAGTGGCTGCTTTTCAAATGAAATTGACTTTTTTAGAAAAGCCAATAGCAATACAAAAAAGAAAGACTAGACTGATTATCCAGGGACTGCTATTAGATGTTATCGGGCACGCCTACTAGACTGATTTTTCACTGGAAAAGTACACTCCCGCTCAAACAAACCCCTCAGAAGGGAGCTCACATGGACAAGGAATAATAATGAATACTCCAGCTTTTGCCCTATAACCCCTAGAGCCAGCTATGGACCCAGCATCTGCTGGATTGACCTTGCCAACTTCTTAAAGAAGGACTGTTGGACTGGGGACTAGTATTGACATAGAATCCAATGTAACTGGGAAGACTTTCCGCAATAGAATCACTAGCTGAGTTCATGCATGGGCAGATCGAACTTGAACTTTCCAGGAATGGAATCAAAGAAGAAGGAAGGAAGTATGCACAGAAGGGATTGTTACCAAGTACAGAGTCAGACTGGCATCTTCTAATGGAGAGAACTATCAAGTTCAAATATAGGCACTTGAAAGGGAAAGAGCGAGAAGCTTTGGCTGTAAGTCATCTCCTAAGGGGCACCCGCTTTCTTAAGGAAATGATCCTCGCTAATTCAATTAGTTCAGTTTGCCCGGAATGAACTAGCCTAGAGGAAATGGGCTATCAGGCGTCAAGCCTATAAGTCAAGTACGCAGGAAGACTTTCTAGGCGAAGAAAGTCTCAGCTCTTTGTATAGGTTGGGCATTCTTCCTAGCTTGATGGTCAATCAAATAGATAGAAGATCCAGCGCCTTGGTCAGAGAGAATAGGGCACAGGAAAGCGAGTACGAGTTCGTGACCTAATAGAATAGTGTTTTGTGATCCCGGAGAAAGCTATCATACGTGATTCCACTAGACTTGAAAGCAAATGAAACAAACCGGAATAAAAGGGAAGGATCTTTCCCTCTTTCTTAAACTTAAAGATGTAACCTATAAGATTTGGAGTAGCTCCCTTATCTCATTGCTTACTAAGCGCAAACAATGAGTTCAAACAGTAAGAGATCTAACTCGAAAGAAGCAAGCAATTCAGACAGAAAAAACTATCACTCGAAGGTGAGGCATGTCAGTATGCGCTTTCCTTGAGTTCAGATGGATTGAGATTGAATATGGATTTTTTCACGTAAGATAGTGAATATGGAAGGACTTTAGAGTCAGCGCTTAAAGGAAAGTCTGTCTCCGGTCTTTAGCCAATTCCAGTTCAATCGGGACAAGCCAGTTCAGCTAGCCCTTATTAGTCTTGGGTGACTAGAATACCGTATAATGAAAGGAATGCGACTAGTTCAATGCCTCGTTAGGCTGACTTTTTCCAGGCATCGAAGAGATTCTCACTGCTGAGAAGAGTGTCTGATGCTCCATCGAGACCAAGGACGGTCAAGGTTCCTGTCCCACCAACTGATGAGTGGGTTCATGCCGCACAGAAACCGAGACCTGAGAAGTAGGCTGTAGGAGAGAGTCCAGCATAACTGAAATCATCTAAGCTGACAAGGACCCAGAAAAGGAGGATGAAATCAAAGGCAAGGAAGGAATGGCACTTTACAAAGAAAAAGGGGAAAGCCAGCTTTCTTTATAAAACTAAAAAGCAAAGAGCCAATTATAGGATTTACTAAACTACCGTGGTGTCTCCTTCCCCCAATCATCCCTATTCATTCACTTCTATTCGCACTAAGTCAACCGACGGAATCCAATCTCACTTGCACTAGATAAGGCAGTCGAAAGCCCTTTCTATGTTATTAGTAAAGAGCGCTAGCCGCTTCTAAGCCCATTTGTGCTACCAGGTAGATGTAGTTGCTTGGGGACGACAATTTGCTTTCTGGATAGGTCGAACTATTGGAAGCAAATAGAAAAGGAAGACCGAGTGGGATCAAAGAAACTAGCGGACTGATCACTAAATAGATACAAATAGGTGAAAATTCTGACATCACTACCGTTCATTTAGTTCTATCGCTCCTTGTTTGCGGAGCGGAATACCGGAAAAAAGCAAAATGATGATATCAAATTAGAGGTTCGAAGAAGCTTTCTTATTGCGGATAGCAGTCGTCGATAGGGAACACTGTTCCGGCTGCCCCCCTCCCTTTTTATTTTAGTAACAAAAGAAAGCAAAAGTAAGGAGAGTGAGTAGCATAAACAAAGATGGATTTGTGAATGAGAAAGACAAGTTTCCGAACCCCTTTTCCAGCCAGATAGCGAGTGATCACTCATAACTGAAAGCGGCCGAGAATGAGTACCTATCCCTTACGGGAATCGAACCCGTGTCTTCGACATGAAAAGACGATGTCCTAACCGCTGGACGAAAGGGACAAAA